TAATGTAGATTTTGAAGAAGAGTATAAATAAGACAAAGGAATTTTCATAATTTCATTTTTTTGATCATAAATAATCGCCAACAAGAATTTGGTTCTTTTGACATACTTGATATCGATAAATCTGCGAACCTAGAAATTCATTTCGGCCAATTGAACCTTCTCGAACTGTTTCTTTTTAAGAACCAAAAAGATTTGTGCCAAAATAACAGATGCCAAGAAGAACAAAAGTCCTTGAACACGTAATGGATCTTGAAGTACTATTTCTGCATCTCCCTGACCAAATCCGCCTACATTAGGATTACTCGTTAATGGTTGATCAAATTTGATAGATTCGCCCTCGGAAACAAGAAGTTCTGGTCCGGGAGGGATAATATCAACCACTTGACGTCCCTCCGACGCATCCGTTATGGTTATCTCATACCCCCCTTTTTCTTTTCGTATGATTTTGCTTACTATACCTGCTGCTGTAGCATTATAAACTGTATTGTTACTCTTGTTGCCGTCGGGATAAATCTGACCCCTTCCCCTGTTCCCGCCTACGTATATAGGATATTTTAAGAAGTGAACATCCTTCTTAGTAGCAGGGTCCGGGGAAAGAATAGGGAAGGTTATTTCACTATATTTTTTACCAGGGACAGGGCCTACCACAAGAATATTTTTTTTATTGGGGCGATAGCTCTGAAAAGACAAATTGCCAATCTTTTCTTTCATCTCGGGAGAAATACGATCGGGAGGAGCTAATTCAAACCCCTCCGGTAAAATAAGAACAGCCCCCACGTTCAACCCCCCTTTTTTACCATTAGCAAGAACCTGTTTCAGTTGCATATCATAAGGAATTCGAACAACTGCTTCAAATACAGTATCAGGAAGTACCGCTTGTGGAACCTCAATTTCCACGGGCTTATTAGCTAAATGGCAATTGGCACATACAATACGCCCAGTCGCTTCTCGTGGATTTTCATAACCCTGCTGTGCAAAAACGGGATATGCACTTGAAATGGACGTCCGAGTTAAGATATATATCATGAGCGATACGGAAATAGATCGAGTAATCTGTTTCTTTAGCAAAGAAAAAGCATTTCTAGTTTGCATGGTCCAATCATTGATCGCGAAAATTTCTACAATAAATTGGGTAGGTCGCTAGTATAGTTCCCTAGCCACGATTCTGCTATTTGCTGGAATAATCTAGGATGAATCTTACCGATAGTTAGAAATAGGAAGAGTAAATATAATTTTCAATACTTTGCTTATGTACAACTACAAAGTACCAAGCATTCTAATTGGATTAGATTAATATCAAGGGATCCTTTATCCTTCAGATATTGAATGATAAATAATTACAAGTGACGGAGACAGACTAGTTAAATAACGGAAAAGCCAATATTTAAAAAATGTATCGCAAATTACTGGAAGGGTGGAAACAAGACCAGCTATAATTTGCTCATTCTCAACAACTCCAAAATCTTTATAGATAGAGCGTATAGCGAATTCCCAACCTGGGGGTGAATGATATCCGAGAAAAAACTCAGTTACTACAAGAATACACAAAGCTTTTGCTGTGTCACTTAAGTTATATAGGAATTCCTGAGCCCAAGAGTTAAGAATAACAAGTTTTTCCTTACCCAAAATTGAATACCCGCTTAGAATAATAAAATAGATGATATTTGTTGAGAAGTGCAAAATCGTATGGATACGATTCTCATTTTGTATCTTGATTAATTGGATCGTTTCTTTATGGATTCCTATCCCAAACTCTTCGAGATGTGTTTCCGAGTATTCCTTGATCATTTCGTCCAAGAAGAGGAGTTCCTCTAATTCTCTGAATTTTTCTAGAAGACTCTTTTCTTGAATATTATTCAATAAAATTTCGGATTGCCCAGTATTCCACCAATTAGTAACCCAAGATTCCAGACATTTATTAACTGAGAAAGAAATCCACCAGGGCAAAAATACTATAGATGCAAGATAGAAAAGAGGAGTGAATGCTTTCTTTTTTGCCATTTTTTCGTCTGTAAATTGTTAATCAACCCATTCGTACACTCTATGCGATCGAATATTTCTTACACACATGAGTTTTATACAAGGTATCGAACTTATGAATCTATTTTCTTTGTGATTTTGTGGTTAGTCTTTGAATCTAGAAAGAATACAGAAATAGGCTAAGAATTCACTTCGAATGAAGAAATTCAGAATATTCTTTCCTGATATCTCAATTGGTCAAATTCAAAATCAAGTGTATCCTTTCGATGAATGATCGAAAGAACCACTTTAAGTAATGAATATTATTCAGATTTTGAGACGAAAGAACTCCTTTGCGATCAAAATATCCAATATTTCCAAAAAATTTCACTGATTACCCATAGTCAGGAATAGAATAATTGAGGGAAAGATATTAGGATGATCAAAAAAAAAAATGACTGGCAAAGGATAAATTGGCTAGTTCTCAGTAGTTAATTAAGAAATCCAATTGTTGGTCATTAAAGAATACAAAAGAAAGAATTTCAAATTTACAAGATACGATCTATCTGGATCTAAAGTGTCAATTCCAACAAATATTGAACTAAAAAAAATTCTTGCTTTCGAAATGGTTTGCCATCTGAGATGAATCTATTATTTCGATTTGTTATTTGTTATTGAATTGCGTGCGCATAAAGACCATAAAAAGAGTTTCGTTTTATGGTTCTTTCATATACGTTTTCTTTAATTGAATGAACGTTCGGATTCTCAATTTATCAAAATACTTCAATTGGTACACGCAAGAAATAGGCTAATTCAGCAGCCTTTTGTTCAATTTCTCGTGGAGTCAAATTCTCATCAGTACGGGTCAAGGGAATGGACCCCTGGCCTCGGATGTCCATATAAAGAACACGACGAGCATAAATACCCTCTTTAACTTCTATTCTAACGGACTGAATATCTTTTATAAGGAATCGGAGGAATATGCGACGATTTTTTCCCGGAAATCCCCAACGAAAAATACAGACTACTCCTTCCTTTCTATCGAATCGATCATAACCACTACCTACATTCCAGAAAATTGTGCACCACAAATAAGAGCTAATAAAGAGACCCGCAATTCCGTAGAAAGACATCACGATTCCTTGTGGAAAAAAAATGATTTGCTGAGGCGGAAAAAAAGATAGCAAATTTCTACCAAGATAACTGGAAGTTCCAACTAATAAGAAGCCTAATGAACCTAAAAAAAGGATCAAGGCCCAGCAGAAATTACTTATTTTTCGAGACCCCGTTATAAGTTCTATCCATATATCGTCTGATCGCCAAGTCATACTTTACTCGATTGCATTTTATTGGAATTGAGATAATACCCCAGAGAAATTCGACTTTACTTTTTTGTTTCCGAAGTAACTCTCATCAACTAGCACTAGTTTGAGGTGAACTAGCACTAGTTTGATGTCAACCTTTAGGAGTAATTCATCAAATTGGTTAAATCTAAAATAATAACATACTCTTTATTTAATACGATCCCACTATACATATCGATATACCTATAGATTCACCGACTACATTTCAGCCATCCAGAGATCCTGATCTATTTGAAAATTGCTAGAATTGATATATCCATATATCATGTTTCTGCGGGCATAAGGGTTTTTTCCTTTATGTTCGGTGGAAATCACATGTTATACTATATTCCAATAAATAGATATCCGTGTTATGATACAAGTCCACGTTTTCAAAAAAAAAAATGGATGAGATTGGGTCCCAGCGGATCTAAACAATCTTGTTTTTTTGAACATGAAGAAATAAAGAAGCCATTGCAATTGCCGGAAAGACTAGGCCTACTAACGGCACAAAAATAGATGGAAGGTTCAAATTTGTCATAGAAGGGGTACCTCGATTTACTATTTGTATCTGTTATTATGTTATTATATAAATAAAGATATCTTGTAATAATTATAATTAAATTAAGAATTTGAATTCTAATTAGATAATATTTATTATTAATAGAATTTGAATTAATAGAATTTGAATTCTAATTAGATAATATTTATTATTAATAGAATTTGAATTAATAGAATTTGAAGAATTTTAAATTCTTAGTATAGATCGAAGTATCGATATATCTAAATCGAACTGAGTACGTATAATAAGAATAAGTGCAAAGAATGTAGAACTGTAGAACTAAATAAATGGACTTATTCATCTCCTCCATGAGAAAGATATGTATGATAATAAACTTTATTATTTTTCTTCATTTCTTTGTCTTTTGTTCTTGTCTTCTAATTTTATAAAATAGGAATATAGGTCAAAAAAAGAGTTATCCTCAACTTTAGTTTTGATTCTTTCTACAATTCGATCTTCTATCACCAAAGAAAAGGCCATTATTATCTTATTTACTTTGATTCCGATAAACTAACTACTTTTTGCTACAAACAAAAAAAAAATAATTGAACTTAGTGCTCTACTTGATTTTGCTTGACTTTTGATTCAAAGGAAAAAAGGCATGGAGCTTAAATAACTCACTCAGAACGCTTTTTAAAAGATTACGTGGTACAATTAGGTCGAATAAACCCTTCTGGAATAAGTATTCAGCTGCTTGTGAACCTTCGGGTACTGTTTTATTCAATGTTTGTTCAATTACTCTTTTACCTGCAAATGCAATGTAGGCATTGGGCTCGGCAATAATGATATCCCCCAACATACCAAAACTAGCTGTCACTCCACCAGTTGTCGGAGATGTAAGGATTGATACATAAAATAATTTTTTATTTAATTGATAATCATATAAAGCAGACGATATTTTAGCCATTTGCATCAAGCTCAAACTTCCTTCCTGCATGCGCGCCCCCCCAGAAGCACACACTATAATAAGAGGTAAATTTTGATTGGCAGCGTGTTCAATCAAACGGGTGATTTTCTCTCCGACTACGGATCCCATACTACCCCCCATAAACAGAAAATCCATAACCCCAATTGCTACGGGAATGCCGTTTAGTTGGCCTATGCCTGTTTGAACAGCCTCGGTTAATCCTGTCTTT